CCTACGGAATTATTGATGGGCTATCGTATTCTTTAACCTGGTAGTTCCTATTTTGACGGAATAACAGACAACTGTCTCCTGGAATCAGATGAATTGATACTATAATCACCAAGCGATGATAACTTGTTATTCGGAAATAACACACAAACCCAGGTGGCAGATATGTGAAGACATGGAAAGGGATTCTTTTATGTCACCAGAAGAAGCCCAAGCCTACGGAATTATTGATGGGCTTTCGGATTCTTTGTTTTTTTAAGTCAAAAATTTGCATATGTCAATATTGATATTAGGAATATTTCTGTCCTGTTTATTCCTAATAAACACAGATTTATTCCTAATAAATACATGAATTGATGTTGTCTTTTCTCTTTTTAATCGTCTTAACAACCAGATTTCATAGAGTCGAATAAATTCTAAATTGAAATTATTGGGTTAGGATTGATCGAAACCAACTCATTATGTATATGATTCACCATGCCAACTATAGAACAACTTATTAGAAACACAAGACAGCCAATCCGGACTGTAACAAAATCTCCCGCTCTTCGGGGATGCCCTCAACGCCGAGGAACATGTACTAGGTTGTATGTGCGACTCGTTTAGATCATATACTCAAATTAAAAAATAGATTCTATTAATAAGAATTGTATATATATAATTCTAGTGTGTATAAAATTTATGGTTTCTCAATTGGTGCAAACCAAATTACCTTAATTTGCAATTTAAGATGCAAAATATTTTCCCATTGGGAATAAAAAAGTTAGCCATTAAGCGGGAAAAATCCTATTTGAAAGAAAAATTATGCCCTAAATTGAACAATAACGGACTAAGAGGGTCAACTACCCAGCTAATCTTCATACTTAAATACCGTTACTGTATAGCTAGATTTCATTGTGAAAGACCTATTACTATATATTTCATGGGTAGAGCCGAGAAGTGTGAACTGTACAAGTTCACAATACCATTGATTGAATCTTTATTCAATGAAGTAAGGGGCTCCGGTGTATAGAGAGGACCTCACCGTTTAACAAGGAATCATAGAAACGATGGAACCCACCATTTCTTTGTTTATTTCTATTTTATTTACTATGGTTTTTTGAATACCTAGTATCAATAGAAGTTATTATTTTTAGTTGAAATACTTATACTTAGAAAAAAACGAAAAAAAAATAGTGGTTGGGAAGGTTATAGTAGCAAAAGCCATTGGAATTTTTATTTTATACATTGGAAGAATCTATGTTGTTAGTAATAGAATATACTAGAAAGGATAAAAGAATAACTGAAAGAAAAAAATCAAAAATAGTTATTCATCGAAGTCTCATTTATCCAATGATCAGAACTACACGAGGATCTATCGCTCGAAAACGGAGGACAAAAAGTAGTTCCTTTACATCAAGCTTTTGCGGAGCTCTTACTCGAACTATTTCGCAACAGAGAAGAAAAGCTTTGGTTTCGTCTCAGCGGGATAGAGATAGGAAAAAAAGGGACTTTCGCCGTTTGTGGATCAGTCGAATAAATGCAATAATTGGACAGAATAAAGAAAAAATCTACTATAGCTATAGTAATTTAATCTATAATCTGTACAAGAATCAATTGCTTCTTAATCGTAAAATCGTTGCACAAATAGCTATATTAAAGGGGAATTGTCTTTTTACGATTGCCAACGATATGATTAATAAAAATTCCCCGGAGACTCAACTCCGGGAAGTGTGGTAGAATAAAAGAGATTTGTATGATAAAATGGAATTCATATGAATTATCAAAATTCATAATAAACCACGCTCAAAAAAAAAGGATTCTTCTTTTCTTCACCTGTTATCGTTTTTCTTAGAACGAAACAATCTCAATAGGATTGTCAGATTTTTCTAAAAAAAAAAAATACCAATCTGCATAAACTTGGAGTTTAGATTCAATTAATGAAGTAACGTAACTCTATTTTTTTTTTTTTAGAACAGGAGTTCTAGTAATCGACTCGCTTTTTTCATATTTTTTTTTTTAGAACAGGAGTTCTAGTTCTAGTAATCGACTCCCGTTTTTTATATTTTTTTTTTGCATATTTTTTTTTTGCATATTTTTTTTTTGCAGATTTTTTTTTTGCAAAAGCTGACGAATTTACAAAAGGTAACAAAGATAAAATACGAGCTTGTTTTATAGCAATCGTAATCAATCGTTGTTGTTTTAAGGTCAATTTATTCACACGTCTAGATACAATTTTTCCTTGTCTAGTGACAAATTTGAGAAGTAAACTCAAGTTTTTATAATCAATTCGATCCCCAGATTTGATTAGGGGCGAACGCCTACGAATTGATTTCTTCGATTTAACAAACAGTCGCTTAATTGATTTCTTCGATTTAACAAACAGTCGCTTAGATTTATCCATGGTTTGTTTATTCCTATACCGAAAATCCCGTTGGTTATAAAAAAAGGATTTGTTTTAGTTATATATATTATTTTTTTTTTGAATATATTTGTTATATAAGGAAATAGATGCTATATAATCATATATGTATATAATTTCATGTTCTAGAATGTTATTTATATAACATAGATAATTTCTCTAGTATCCATATAATTCATTTTGATGTTATTTATCAATTTTTTTTTTTTCCATTTACCTCCTAAGGGTGACACACAAGTAATCCATTTTCTCTATTTCTTGATCTCTGCGTGAATCATATGTTTGCAACAAAAGGGACAGAATTTTCTCAATTCCAATCGACTAGGCGTATTGTGTCGATTCTTTTGAGTAATATATTGAGAAATACCTCTCGATTCCTTATTAACACTCTTTTTATCACAACTAGTACATTCTAAAATAACAGTTATTCGGATATCTTTACCCTTAGCCATGAACCTCCTTTGGTTTTTTTTATTCACTTAACTCTTCGATTTTAAGATTCGAAGGGAAGAAGAAAAAAGGAACGAAAAAAAAAATATAAGTTGATAATTCAAAATCAAATTCTGAAATATTTTGTTCTAATTAATTTTATATAGTACAGTAATAATTCACTTCTACAATGCTTTCGAAATAGATTTCGAATCACAGTATAGTATTTCAGTTTTTATTTAAATATCTTGTATGATATTATTGCCTGTACCCTAACAATTCCATTTCTGGTCTGACTATAAATAATTATAATAATTATTTATTAATAGCAATGGAATTGAAGTATTAATTCAATTCCATTTAAACGAAACCTGGGAAAAATTACAAATTTCACTGAGGCCAAATCCACCTTTTTGAATTTCCTTTTTTTATTATTCTAGTATAATTAGAAAAAAGGAACGAAGAGGGATTGAATCACAGATATTTTATTGGATCTCTAATCTTCGTCACCCTTTCCCGTGCCAATAACTAGAATCAAAAAAAGGGGAATGTCAATGCATCTGGGAATAAACGATTGATTTCGATCAAGAGACCCGCTAGAGCCGCGAACCATAAAGTACTTGCCACTGGTGCCACAGAGAGATATGTTTTTAGATCTCGCATTTCAAATCCTCCTTCGTTTTTTCTTGTAATTTAGAATACATAATAATACAGAATATAGGAATATGATTCAATGTTTTTTTATTAATAAAACCACTTGTGGATTTGTCGGGGGAAGTCCGAATCCAAATTGAATTGTACAACAATTCATTAGATATTTTTTGATAGAGTACTCTTTTTTTAATAATTAGAATAAAAGTCAATTATTATTATATTAATTTTATTCAAATAATTAGAATATTAATTAAATATTTAAATAATATATTTTGAATTATTCTATTTTTCATATAGAAATCAATTCTATTATATATATTTATTATTATTTGTATATTCTTTGTTCTTGTTATTCTACTCTTTGTATCTTATTATTTAGAATATCCTATCTATTCTCTGTTTTAAATTATTATAATTAATAGAATATAAATATTCTATAATAAAATTTGTTCTTTATACGATCGATATAAGAAAGTAAAAAAACAAAAAAAATGGCAGGATATATTCCATATATAATGGAAGAATGTGGAAAACAAGACTAAAATTTTTTAGAATGACACTGGAAACTGATCGAAAGGGATGTAGCGCAGCTTGGTAGCGCGTTTGTTTTGGGTACAAAATGTCACAGGTTCAAATCCTGTCATCCCTATCCCTAACTATTAGTTATCGTATCAGCAGTAACAAGAGATCAATTTGGAGGGATTCAAATTGGACATACATACTCAAGTTATATGAATAGTTCTTCATATTGAGTTTGTATGCATGCAAGATGTATTGCCATCACATAAAATTCTTTAGGAAAAGAAAGCGCTCTTAGTTCAGTTCGGTAGAACGCGGGTCTCCAAAACCCGATGTCGTAGGTTCAAATCCTACAGAGCGTGATACCATTCTTCTGAGATTGAGAATGAGACTAAAATAAAGGAATAACAGTCTAAGTCTAATCCAAAGTGTTAATTGGATCTCCTGTCAATTAGGATTAAAACAAAAAAAATAGGAGGTCAATAAACAAAAGAGACAGTACTAAATCAAATATCCAACTGATCGCCACGTCGGTATTGTAAATAGGCTGTTACAAATAATCCAGCCAAAGTAATAGGAATTAGACCTAACACGATTCCAAATAGAAAAACTTCAATCATTTGAGTTTGGTTGAAAGTAAAAAAGGTGGGGATAATATAGATAGATCCTTAAATATGAATTTATATTGACCATGAATCTCAATGACCAAGAATTGGAAATATGATAAGGAACTATTGAATATCCAAAATATTCTCCAATTTGCAATTCATCTCAAAATTGCAAATCAAATAAGTCGTATCTTATTCAGACTGATAAAAATACCAGCGGTTATAGTTAAAACTGCTAGTAGAAAACCGAAATAACTGGTTATAGTGGGCATAAGGAAACTAGATGAAATATATTCTTTTTATACATATTTTTATAAAGCACTTTCCTAAGTTTCCATTTTTGTTTTGAGATCAAAATAGTAAAAGAAGCAAAAAATACCACTTGAAAGATA